CTAGCTATATAAGAAACCTTTGATTCCTTTGATTAATAATAAGAAAAATTGCTTTTTGAACTCCATAGATTTCTGGAGTCGCTTATTATCCCCTAATCTCAAAAAGAGATAAAAAAATGGGCGATTATGTGATTAGTTGGTATACAAAATATAATATAGAATTCGGTTGAATCAAAATAATTTCTTTTATTAAAGTTCTAGTTCTTTCAGAGGGCAATATGAATGTTCTATCATCTTCCATCACCACACTAAAAGTCTTATACGATATATCCGGTGTGGAAGTAGGCCAACATCTCTATTGGCAAATAGGGGGGTTACAAGTCCATGCCCAAGTACTTATTACTTCTTGGGTTGTAATTGCTATCTTATTAGGTTCTGCCACTCTAGCTGTTCGGAATCCACAAACCATTCCGACTGATGGTCAGAATTTCTTCGAATATGTTCTTGAATTCATTCGCGACGTGAGCAAAACTCAGATTGGAGAAGAATACGTTACTTGGGTTCCCTTTATTGGAACGCTCTTTCTATTTATCTTTGTTTCTAATTGGTCAGGGGCTCTTTTACCTTGGAAAATCATAGAGTTACCTCATGGGGAGTTAGCCGCACCCACAAACGATATAAATACTACGGTTGCTTTAGCTTTACTCACGTCATTGGCATATTTTTATGCGGGTCTTAGTAAAAAAGGATTAGGTTATTTCGGTAAATACATTCAACCAACCCCAATCCTTTTACCCATTAACATCTTAGAAGATTTCACAAAACCTTTATCACTTAGTTTTAGACTTTTCGGGAATATATTAGCTGATGAATTAGTAGTTGTTGTTCTTGTTTCTTTAGTACCTTTAGTAGTTCCTATACCGGTTATGTTTCTTGGATTATTTACAAGTGGTATTCAAGCTCTTATTTTTGCAACTTTAGCTGCGGCTTATATAGGAGAATCTATGGAGGGTCATCATTGACTAGTTTTGAACTATGTTTTTGCTTAGCTTAGCCCAACTCAATGTATGCCTGTCTCAAGATACTATACTTAAGAAAAATAAACATCCATGGTATATTACGAGCTAGAATCTAGAGTAATAGCAAAAAAGATTATGATATGAGCGAATTGTTGGAAAAATGGGAAAAATATCTTTTTCCCATTTTTCTGGTTTGGCCCTTTTTATCTTTTATACCATACCTTCCGCAATTAATATTCTAGATTGTTCAACCAATTTCAATAGTAAATATAAATATTAAATATAAATATTAATGATATTAAAGAATTCGTCCATTTAGATTTTCGATGTTGTATCCCATGTGCTGAGAACTAAAAGGAATAAAAGGGTTTACAAAAACTTAGAGTCCTAAATTAGTTAGGAGAGGGGGTCAATTAGATATATGGAATCTAATGGCTATAAGCGAACTTTTGTGGATGTTTCAAAGAAAATTTATAGAATCCGATTGAATCTAAGATACGAATCATTGGTTTACATTATGTAAGAAAGGCATGTATATGTGATAATTGACTAGTTATATATGAACTCGAGATATATATAATTTGCCCTACTCCGGACCTGGCTTTCAAATAGAAGTCTTTTCCTTTCGTCTGGTCTATGGCTGTGAATTGAATGAATCTTAGCGATGGAATAGTTAAGTCCTAATTCTTGATTGTATCATTAACCATTTTTTTTATTTTTTGCGAGGAACTTATCATGAATCCATTGATTTCTGCCGCTTCCGTTATTGCTGCTGGATTGGCCGTAGGGCTTGCTTCTATTGGACCTGGAGTTGGTCAAGGTACTGCTGCGGGTCAAGCTGTAGAAGGTATTGCGAGACAGCCCGAGGCGGAGGGAAAAATACGAGGTACTTTATTACTTAGTCTAGCTTTTATGGAAGCTTTAACAATTTATGGGCTGGTTGTAGCATTAGCGCTTTTATTTGCGAATCCTTTTGTTTAGTTTAATTCATAAAAATACCATAAGTATTTTTTGCCTTGGGCTTGCCACTTGCCTTTTAAAATTATAGCAAGATTTCACTCCTACAATTATAAGTATCATTCTTAATTGGGAATTTCAATTGCAAAAAAAAAAAGAGGGCGGGACGTGATACAAAAAGAACTCTGTTCTATTTTTTTAGTCTATCTATAAGGGGAGATCATATGAAAAATGTAACTGATTCTTTCCTTTCCTTGGGTCACTGGCCATCCGCCGGGAGTTTAAGATTTAATACCGATATTTTAGCAACAAATCTAATAAATCTAAGTGTAGTGCTCGGTGTATTGATCTTTTTTGGAAAGGGAGTGTGTGCGAGTTGTTTATTTCAAAAATAGGCTGGATCCAACCAGATGCACTTTGTTCGTTTTTGTTCGTTATAACTAAGAAAGAAAGGTGCATAATCCCGCGAATTACTTCTGAATAAATTAATAAATTATATGTAAGAACTATAGCATTTCGTAATTTGTTGGTAAATCTACCTTCCTTTGATTCTCTATCAACCAATAATGTGGGACCATTAACAT